AGCGCCTCGTGATCGTCAACCAATTCTGGGCTTCAATATAATTACCAGGAGTAAGCGTTATAGCCTGTTTCCAATACTCAGCGGCTTGAGCGAACCAAGCCTCCGCCATTTCAGAATCTCCTTGTTGAATGGCCTGTTCTCCACGGTCGGAATAGGCGGGTCAATTCCCTCCCTGAGAACCGTACTTGAGAGTTTCCTACCTCATACGGCTCGACAACCAACTCTTTTGTTTTGGTGTACCAGTTTTTTAACTTTAACCTACTTTAACTTTATATCTAAATTGAATGTCTAATTGAATGAGATTTCTTATAGATATTTGGTTATTCTTGGATTAAACAAAAGAGAGTAATTACATGAGTTTCAAACTTTCATTTTGATTTAATTAATATATTAATTAATATAATAAGTTTTATCTTTTCTCCTACCTTCAGAAAAAAAGGCATGTCCACTGTTATTAGATATTAGAATTTTCTGAAAGGTAACTATCCCGCTTTCAGATAAAAATTTATATAGAATCTTTGAAAAAGACCTTTTTTCATACTTCATAAAAAAGAAAAAGACTTACTGTCTTTAGGATCTGATGCTACACCGCTGCTCAATACCTTAGGGGATCTACTCTATTACATAAGTAGATTCCTAAGATTTATCTCATATTATGATATAAATAAACAGCTTTTGTTGTATCGGTCCAAAACCTTTCCAATTGATCTTTACGGTGCTTCCTCTATCAATTAAATCTTTTTTTATCCATAGAAAAAAAGTATTTAGGCATATCTAGTCTTCACTTCATATTTCGACCTATGAAGTTTATTTATTTGCTACAGCTGATAAAAAATCGTTTTGGACGATGCTTATGTAGAAAGCCCTTTTTTTTTTGTTTCTAGTATTTCATTGACTAGCTGTTCGTTCTTTTTTTTCTATAGTGGAGATAGTCGCACGTAATGACAGATCACAGCCATATTATTAAAAGCTTGTGGTAAAAAGGGGTTTCGTTCTAATGCCCGAAAATAATATTCTAAAGCTTTGGTATGTTCCCCATTACTTGTGTGGATAAGGCCTATATTATAGAGTATATAACTTCGATCATAGGGGTCAATTTCTAGTCGCATAGCTTCATAATAATTCTGTAATGCTTCCGCATAATTTCCTTCAGATTGAGCCGACATCCGTTACGGTCGTCATTCGCTTTAACGAATTCTCCGTTTCAGAACCGTATGTGAGATTTTCATCTCATACGGCTCCTCCTTTAGGTGCATAATGAAAATAATATATGGAAAAAAGTGATGTCATTATGAACTAAGCGGGGCTAATGTTTTTACAAGAAATCCCTAGCCAACCTTCTTGCAAAAGATCTTTTCTTACTACCAAGTGGGTTCATGCTAGATAAAAATAAAAAAGGAAACTCTAAAAATTTCTTTGTTCTCAACGCCCCTAAATTTCCAGGAATTAGTCACTTCAACAGTCTTCAATGGTTATACGGGTATCCAAAGTACGAACGAGATGGATGTTTATTGTTCCAACCATTTTAATTAGTCCCAATCCCAAAGAAGAAGAAGAAAGAAAGGGAATCATTTTGAAGAAAGTTTTCGTGTTGTTGATTTCTCGGCGTAGTGCTTCTTCCCCGATGCCTCCTATTCGTATATTGTATTAGTGTAGTAGGATTGATCTCTAATACGGGAACCATAGGTAAAAACCTTTTGCTCAATACTAGAATTCATAATTGAAGCATCTAAGGCTGCATTAATCGTGGATACATGACAGAAGGGATTGCTTTTTTTATATTCTAAACTTCACCTTCAAAAGCGTAGATTTTTTTTCAATATTCGTTTTTCTTTCTATTCCAAATCGGCGAGAAATAAAAAAAATAATGATAATCAAATCGCACCATCTCTGTAATAAGTAAATGCCTCTTTTTCTCCGGAAGTTGTCGGAATGACTCGTAATAAGATATCGGCTATAATTGTAAAGGTTTTATCAATAAAATTTCCATTTATACGCGATCTTGGCATAGGTAGTAATCCATTCTATAACTCTTTTTATTTCCTTTACCTTTTCTTTTGTAAGAAAATGTTCTCACAAACAAAGGAATTGTATAGTACGAACTCACATAAAAGCGGACTCATAAAAAAAACCTTCTATCTACTTCCAATTCCAATTTTTCCGGTCAAAAAATAACCATAATCTAAAAAACGATGAATAACTCGCTATTCACCCAGGTACTCAGTCATAATCCTGATGTCGGAGAGATGGCCGAGTGGTTGAAGGCGTAACATTGGAACTGTTATGTAGACTTTTGTTTACCGAGGGTTCGAATCCCTCTCTTTCCGTACTTTCAACTAATTCACCAATCATACGTGATTGACCACAATGTATCAAATCAAATAAAAAAGAATAGATAAAAAATCTACCTTGTTTTGATTTTGAAATAGATTCTCTATTCCTAATTTTTTTGATATGGAAAATGCTGGGAAGAGCAAACAAGGGATCCAAATCTCCCTACCAATCTATGATACATGAATAGGAAAAAGATTCCCCGACAAAATCCCTTACCTTGTGCGTGCCTTTTTTTTTAATAAAAAACGAGGGCAAAGCGGAGTTGTCCGAACTCTTATTTTTAGTTATTTTTTTTACTTAAGTTAGGTTTATTAAGTCTGTCGAGAATAATATTCTACGACAAGCAATTCATTTATTTTCAAACCGACGCATTTCCGATCTATTATTTGATTGACTAACCCTTCATATTGGAATGTGTGAAGAGTCAAATGGTTTGGCAATTCCTCAGGGGCAGATGCATCAAGAAGATTTTGAACCAAAGTTCTAGAGTTTTGTTCATCCTTCACTGTAATAATATCTCGGGGTTTGCAGCGATAACTTGGTATATCAACTATACGACCATTAACTAAAATATGTCCATGGTTAACTAATTGACGCGCTTGAGGAATAGTCAAAGCCATACCCAATCGAAAAAGGATGTTATCCAAACGCATTTCAAGTAATTGTAGTAACACTTGACCTGTTGACCCCTTGGCTTTTCCGGCGATACGAACATATTTAAGTAATTGGCGTTCTGTAAGACCATAATGAAAACGCAATTTTTGTTTTTCTTCTAAACGAATACGATATTGAGATTTTTTTCCGGAGCGTGATTGGTTTCTAAGATCGCTTCCTGCCTTAGGCCTTTTACTAGTTAGTCCCGGTAAAGCCCCCAGACGGCGTATTTTTTTAAAACGAGGCCCTCGGTAACGTGACATAAAGACTCCTTTTTTATTGAAATTGTACAAAACTAAACAAAATTAAAACTGAACTAAATAATAATGATAAAGGACGTGAAATCCACTCCAATAAACTATTGGAATACAAAGAGTAAGAAGATATATTCTCTCAATATACAGATTTTTTTTATTGTATATACAATATATATAAATCAAATAAATCACAAAAATTTTTCTTTATTTTCTTTATTTATTTTGCAAAGATTGAACTCTTTTACCCAATATATCTTCTTATATGGAAGTTTATATGACATAATATAAATGGGGTGGTAACTCTTGGAAAAAGATGAAAGAAGTCTTTTCAATCTTCTTTTATTTTGAAAGTGCATTAAAAATCATGTAAAAAAACGAAAAAATATGGAAAAGCCGGCTATCGGAATCGAACCGATGACCATCGCATTACAAATGCGATGCTCTAACCTCTGAGCTAAGCGGGCTCAAATAAATATATCATTAAATAAATAAAACATAACCTTAATTAATAGAATATAGCAGTATATCGACTTTCTAATTTTCATTTTATTAGTTTCTAAATAAGAAAATCTTAATTAGATCATAAATCTTTTTTTTTTTTTTTAGTTAAATGATATCTGATTTGAAATTCTTGTTTTTTTTGTTCTAACCTCATGCTATTATTATTTTAGACTTTTTTTTCTAATTTTTTAGAATTATTCGAATTTCAAATCTACGAAGTAGACTTAAAATCTTTTTCTATTGCACAGTGTAGAATTCTAAGTTTTAATAAAAATTATCAATTTCTTTTCATGAAAGTAAAAGAAAAAAAAGAATCGACCGTTCGACTATTTCTTCAAATTTAAGACAAATATGAGAAAAGGAAGAACATATATATGTTATGTAATATATAACCATATTGAATTGCAAATACAAAAATGATAGAATCTTTGTTGATTAGACTAAATCAATATGGGTCGGGCTCAAAAAAATGAAAGAAGATACCAAAGAAATAAGTATCTATATGTAATGAATTCCAAGGTTTCAGCATAAGAAAAAGTGGAAAGACATCATAATGAGATCCTAATAAAAAGGGGGATATGGCGGAATTGGTAGACGCTACGGACTTAATTGGATTGAGCCTTGGTATGGAAACCTACTAAGTGATAACTTTCAAATTCAGAGAAACCCTGGAATTAACAATGGGCAATCCTGAGCCAAATCCTTGTTTACGCGAACAAACCCGAGTTTAGAAAGCGAGAAAAAAGGGATAGGTGCAGAGACTCAATGGAAGCTGTTCTAACAAATGGAGTTCACTACCTTGTTTAAGAAAAAATCAAATATTCATTGATCAAATGATTCACTTCATAGTCTGATAGATCCTTGGTGGAACTTATTAATCGGACGAGAATAAAGATAGAGTCCCATTCTACATGTCAATACTGACAACAATGAAATTTATAGTAAGATGAAAATCCGTTGACTTTTAAAATCGTGAGGGTTCAAGTCCCTCTATCCCCAACTCTACTCCCCAAAAAGTATGTTTGACACCTTACCTTTTTTTAGTTATTCAAGAATTTCTTATCTTTTTTCATGCATCCTACGCTTTTACAAACTAATTTATTTTCTGATTATATACAAGTCTTGTGGGATATATCATACACGTACAAATGAGAAAGAAATATTGATTTGAATGATTTAGAATCTATATCATTTTTCATTTTCAAACTTAGAAGATCCAAGAAATTCCCGGTCCAAAACTTTTTTAATTTATTA